GTAAATGTAGCTTAATCCAAAGCAAAGCACTGAAAATGCTTAGATGGACTTCAACACAGTCCCATAGACACAAAGGTTTGGTCCTGGCCTTAACTGTTAATTGTAATTAGAGCTACACATGCAAGTTTCCGCAATCCGGTGAGAATGCCCTAAAGATTAAAACAAATCAACAGGAGCGGGTATCAGGCACACTATATGTAGCCCATAACGCCTTGCTTAACCACATCCCCCACGGGATACAGCAGTGACTAACATTAAGCTATAAACGAAAGTTTGAGCTAAATCATAATTACCTAGGGTTGGTAAATCTCGTGCCAGCCACCGCGGTCATACGATTAACCCAAATTAACAGACAAACGGCGTAAAGCGTGTTTAAGCTCCAACCTACAATAAAGCTAAGATCTCACTAAACTGTAATACGTTATAGTTAACATCAAAATACATGACCAAAGTAGCTTTAATATAGCTGAATACACTACAGCTAAGATACAAACTGGGATTAGATACCCCACTATGCTTAGCCATAAACCAAGGCAATTTAATAACAAAATTGTTCGCCAGAGAACTACTAGCCAATGCTTAAAACTCAAAGGACTTGGCGGTGCCCTAAACCCACCTAGAGGAGCCTGTTCTATAATCGATAAACCCCGATAAACCTCACCTTTTCTGGCCAATACAGCCTATATACCGCCATCGTCAGCTAACCCCAACAGGGATAAAAAGTAAGCAAAATCATCAACCATAAAAACGTTAGGTCAAGGTGTAGCATATGAAAAGGGAAGTAATGGGCTACATTTTCTAAACTAGAACATTAACGAATTATCTTATGAAACTTAAGAAATATGAAGGAGGATTTAGTAGTAAATTAAGAATAGAGAGCTTAATTGAAATAGGCAATAGGGCGCGCACACACCGCCCGTCACCCTCCTCGACTAAAAATTACTTATAGCTAATAAATCACTCAACAAAAGAGGAGAAAAGTCGTAACATGGTAAGTGTACTGGAAGGTGCACTTGGAAAATCAAAATGTAGCTTAATACAAAGCATTTAGCTTACACCTAAAAGATTTCAGCTAACCCTGACCATTTTGAGCTAACCTAAGCCCACCCGACCATAAAAACAAATATTCTCAATACTAAGCTAAACCATTTAACCTATCTAAGTATAGGCGATAGAACAGATACTCAGGCGCAATAACGCAAGTACCGCAAGGGAAACATGAAAGAACAGTCAAAAGCACCAAAAAGCAAAGATTAGACCTTATACCTTTTGCATAATGATTTAGCCAGTAAAACCGGACAAAAAGAATTATGCCCGCCTTCCCGTAAATCAGGTGAGCTACTATAAAACAGTCAGCAGAACTAACTCGTCTATGTAGCAAAATAGTGAGAAGATTTTATAGTAGAGGTGAAAAGCCTACCGAACTTGATGATAGCTGGTTATCCAAAATACGAATCTTAGTTCAACTTTAAATTTAATTAAAATACTGGTAAATATAACTTAAATTTAAAAGCTAATCAAAAGGGGGACAACTCTTTTGATCATGTAAACAAACTCCATTAGAGGATAATGAACACCAAAAAACATTGTAGGCCCAAAAGCAGCCACCAATTAAGAAAGCGTTAAAGCTCAAATCCACATAACATCTTAATCCCAAAAATTACATCAAAATCCCTAACTCAGTCTATTGGATGATTCTATAACCCTATAGAAGACATAATGCTAAAATCAGTAACAAGAAACATTTCTCCTAGCACAAGCCTACATTAGTAACGGAACCCCCCCTAACAATTAACAAACCAATAATCATATATACAAGACTAGTCCCACTATTACATAAATTGTTAACCCAACACAGGAGTGCTCTCAGGAAAGATTAAAAAGAATAAAAGGAACTCGGCAAACAAAAACCCCGCCTGTTTACCAAAAACATCACCTCTAGCATATCAAGTATTAGAGGCAACGCCTGCCCAGTGAGTTTAACACTTTAACGGCCGCGGTATCCTGACCGTGCAAAGGTAGCATAATCACTTGTCTTTTAATTAGAGACTTGTATGAATGGCATCACGAGGGTTTAACTGTCTCTTATTCTCAATCAGTGAAATTGACCTTCCCGTGCAGAGGCGGGAATACTATTACAAGACGAGAAGACCCTGCGGAGCTTAAGATTCATAATCTAACTTAACCGATTCTCACCCTATGTAGGAACAAAACAAATTAACCTAGATTATAATCTTCGGTTGGGGTGACCTCGGAGTACAAAACAACCTCCGAATGATTCAAGCTTAGATTCACTAATCTCGGCGTAATAATACCAGTAATTGACCCATATTTTGATCAACGGAACAAGTTACCCCAGGGATAACAGCGCAATCCTATTCAAGAGCCCATATCGACAATTAGGGTTTACGACCTCGATGTTGGATCAGGACATCCAAATGGTGCAGCCGCTATTAATGGTTCGTTTGTTCAACGATTAAAGTCCTACGTGATCTGAGTTCAGACCGGAGAAATCCAGGTCGGTTTCTATCTGTACATTCATTTCTCCCAGTACGAAAGGACAAGAGAAATAAGGCCTACACCACATAGCGAGCCTTAGAAATAAGATATGAACTAATCTTAATATCCTAACTCAATTTATTTACTCTCTAGAACAGGGCTGTTAAGGTGGCAGAGCTGGCAATTGCATAAATCTTAAGCCTTTATAATCAGAGGTTCAAATCCTCTCCTTAATACATGTTCATTATTAACCTACTTATATATATCGTACCCATTCTATTAGCAGTAGCTTTTCTAACATTAGTAGAACGAAAAGTCCTAGGATACATGCAATTCCGCAAAGGTCCTAACATCGTAGGACCCTATGGCCTCCTACAACCATTCGCTGACGCTATTAAACTGTTTACGAAAGAACCACTACGTCCTCTAACATCATCCATATCAATATTCATTATTGCACCCATTCTAGCCTTAACCCTAGCCTTAACCATCTGAACTCCCCTACCAATACCACACACCCTCATTGACCTTAACCTAGGCCTCCTATTTATTTTAGCCCTATCTGGACTATCAGTATATTCCATCCTATGATCAGGATGGGCATCAAATTCTAAATATGCTCTAATCGGAGCCCTACGAGCTGTAGCTCAAACAATTTCCTATGAAGTCACACTAGCCATCATCCTGCTATCAATCATACTCATTAATGGATCATTCACCCTAAAAAACCTCATCACTACACAAGAAAATATATGATTAATCGTATCCACATGACCTCTGGCAATAATATGATATATCTCAACCCTCGCCGAAACCAACCGAGCCCCTTTTGACCTGACAGAAGGAGAATCTGAACTAGTATCCGGATTCAATGTAGAATACGCTGCAGGACCTTTCGCCATATTCTTCCTAGCTGAATATGCCAACATCATAGCCATAAACGCAATAACAACTATTCTATTCCTAGGATCATCCCTTAACCACAATTTCTCGCACCTCAACACATTATCTTTCATATTAAAAACTATTTTTCTCACATTCATATTCTTATGAATTCGAGCTTCCTTCCCTCGATTTCGCTATGACCAATTAATATATCTACTATGAAAAAACTTCCTACCGCTAACACTAGCCCTATGCCTATGGTTCATTTCAATCCCAATCGCACTATCATGTATTCCCCCACAAATTTAAGAAATATGTCTGACAAAAGAGTTATCTTGATAGGATAAACTATAGGGGTGCAAGTCCCCTTATTTCTAGAACAATAGGATTTGAACCCATATTAGAGAACTCAAATTCCTCTGTGTTTCCATTACACCATATTCTAGTAAGGTCAGCTAAATAAGCTATCGGGCCCATACCCCGAAAATGTTGGTTCACATCCTTCCCATACTAATGTCCCCCTATGTACTTATAATCATTTCTATCAGCCTACTCCTAGGCACATCACTCACATTATTTAGCAATCACTGATTATTAGCCTGAATAGGATTAGAAATCAACACCCTCGCAATTATCCCAATAATAACCTATCCCAACCACCCACGATCAACAGAAGCAGCAATCAAGTACTTCCTAACACAAGCTACCGCCTCTATAATGATTATATTCTCCATTATCCATAACGCCTGAACAACCAACGAGTGAACAATCTTCCAAATCTCCAACCAAACCGCATCAATCCTAATAACACTAGCCCTAGCCATAAAACTAGGACTAGCACCATTCCACTTCTGAGTGCCCGAAGTCACACAAGGGATCCCACTATCATCAGGTATAATCCTCTTAACCTGACAAAAAATTGCTCCCACATCATTACTATATCAAATTTCTCCTACACTAAACATAAAAATCCTCATTATCCTAGGCCTCACATCAACCATGCTAGGTGGCTGAGGCGGTCTAAACCAAACCCACCTACGAAAGATCTTAGCTTATTCATCAATCGCTCACATAGGATGAATAACCATTATCGCACTAATCAACCCGTCACTAATACTACTTAACCTACTCATCTATATCATTGCCACATTAACCCTATTTCTTATACTTAACTTCGCATCAGTTACAAAAATTAAATCCCTGACCAACCTATGAAACAAATCTACACCAATAACCATAGCCATCTTACTCACATTACTATCCCTTGGAGGCCTGCCACCACTAACCGGATTCATACCTAAATGACTAATTCTCCAAGAATTAGTATCCAACAACAACATCACTATTGCAATCCTAATAGCCATATCAGCCCTACTAAGCTTATTCTTCTACATACGAATCATCTATACCTCCACCCTCACTATATTCCCCACAACAAACAACTCAAAACTACAATGATCCTACCCCCAAACAAAAACAATCAACATTATCCCAACACTTACTATCATCTCATCCCTATTTCTCCCACTTACACCAATATTTATCTCCCTAACACATTAAGAATTACAAGACTCTATCCTGCATCATCCGAACGCAAATCGAACACTTTAATTAAGCTAAATTCTCCTAATCACAAGCCTTGGCAGCCACTTGACTACTTCTTTGAATTTGCAATTCAACGTAATATATACTTCAAAGCCAGATACAAAGGTTTAGGTTCAACCCAGACCAAAGGCCTTCAAAGCCTTAAGCAGGTGTCAAATCACCTAACCTTTGCCACATTAACCAACCTCACGCCTTTGTTAGAAGAGAAAAGGCGTGAGGGGGGGGGGGCCTCACTTACCTTTGCAACTAAATTGGCGGGTATTTATCCCACTTGCTCTTAGTTAACAGCTAAGCACCTAAACATTTGGCTTCAATTTAAATGGTAAAAAGAGATATTTAGTCTCTGTCTTTGAATTTACAGTTCAATGCTTACCTCAGCCATTTTACCTATGTTCGTCAATCGTTGACTATTCTCAACTAACCATAAAGATATTGGAACACTATACTTACTATTCGGAGCTTGGGCAGGGATAGTAGGAACTGCTCTAAGCTTATTAATCCGAGCAGAACTTGGCCAACCAGGTACCCTTATCGGAGACGACCAGATCTATAATGTAATCGTCACAGCCCACGCCTTTGTAATAATTTTCTTCATGGTCATACCTATCATAATTGGCGGCTTTGGCAACTGATTAGTTCCACTGATAATTGGCGCCCCTGACATAGCATTCCCCCGAATAAATAACATAAGCTTCTGACTTTTACCACCCTCATTTCTACTCCTACTAGCATCTTCAACAGTTGAAGCAGGTGCTGGAACAGGATGAACAGTATATCCACCTTTAGCCGGTAATCTAGCTCACGCAGGAGCTTCAGTAGACTTAGCAATTTTCTCCTTACACTTAGCTGGTATTTCATCCATCCTAGGAGCAATCAACTTCATTACTACCATTATTAACATAAAACCACCAGCCCTATCCCAATATCAAACCCCATTATTCGTCTGATCAGTAATAATTACGGCAGTCCTGCTGCTACTGTCTCTACCCGTCTTAGCAGCCGGAATCACCATGCTATTAACAGACCGAAATCTTAATACACCATTCTTCGATCCAGCTGGAGGCGGGGATCCAATTTTATATCAGCACCTATTCTGATTCTTCGGCCATCCAGAGGTATATATTCTAATCCTACCCGGCTTCGGCATGATTTCACACATCGTGACTTACTACTCTGGCAAAAAAGAACCATTTGGTTATATAGGAATAGTATGAGCTATAATATCTATCGGATTCCTAGGCTTTATCGTTTGAGCCCACCATATATTCACAGTTGGATTAGACGTCGATACACGAGCCTACTTTACTTCTGCCACTATAATTATTGCCATTCCAACAGGTGTAAAAGTTTTTAGCTGGTTAGCAACTCTACACGGAGGTAATATCAAATGATCCCCAGCTATACTATGAGCCCTAGGATTTATTTTCCTCTTCACTATTGGCGGATTAACAGGTATCGTTCTAGCCAACTCATCACTAGATATTGTTCTCCACGATACCTACTATGTAGTAGCCCACTTCCACTACGTCCTGTCAATAGGAGCCGTATTTGCAATCATAGGCGGCTTCGTACACTGATTCCCACTATTTACAGGTTATATATTAAATGACCTCTGAGCAAAAATCCATTTTTCTATCATATTCGTAGGGGTAAACATAACATTCTTCCCCCAACACTTTCTGGGCTTATCTGGCATACCACGACGGTACTCAGACTACCCAGATGCTTATACAACATGAAATGTTATTTCCTCAATCGGCTCCTTCATCTCCCTAACAGCCGTCATTCTAATAATTTTTATTATCTGAGAAGCATTCGCGTCCAAACGAGAAGTAACCTCTGTAGAACTAACCACAACCAACATTGAATGGCTGTACGGATGTCCTCCACCTTACCACACATTTGAACAACCAGTGTTCGTTAAAGTATAACCCAAGAAAGGAAGGAATCGAACCTCCAAAAATTGATTTCAAGTCAACCACATAGCCTCTATGACTTTCTCTCAAGATATTAGTAATAATCATTACATAACTTTGCCATAGTTAAATTATAGGTTACAACCCTATATATCTTATATGCCTTACCCAATACAGCTCGGCTTCCAAGACGCCACATCCCCAATTATAGAAGAACTAACATATTTCCACGATCATACTTTAATAATCGTCTTCCTGATTAGTTCTTTAGTTTTATATATTATCATTCTAATACTAACAACCAAACTAACACACACAAATACCATAGATGCTCAAGAAGTAGAAACAATCTGGACCATCCTGCCAGCTGTAATCCTAGTACTAATCGCCTTACCATCCCTACGCATCCTTTATATAATAGACGAAATCTACAACCCCTACCTCACAGTTAAGGCTATAGGACATCAGTGATACTGAAGTTACGAGTACACTGACTATGAAGACTTAACATTTGACTCATATATGATCCCTACCCAAGATCTAGCACCCGGACAATTCCGCCTCCTAGAAGTTGATAATCGAGTGGTTCTTCCAATAGAACTACCTATTCGCGTACTCATTTCATCAGAAGATGTTATTCATGCATGAACCGTGCCATCTCTGGGATTAAAAGCAGATGCCATCCCAGGCCGACTAAACCAAGCAACCCTAACATCCACTCGTCCTGGAGTATACTATGGACAATGCTCAGAAATTTGTGGATCCAATCACAGCTTTATGCCGATTGTATTAGAAATAACCACACTAAAATATTTCGAAAAATGATCCTCTATAATGCAATCATCTTTGAGAAATTATTATAAATACTATACGTATTTTAAGGCCCTAAAAAGCCCTCAAAACCAATGCCTCAACTAGATACCTCAACATGACTCTTAACTATTATTCTAATAATTATCTCACTATTCTGCATCTATCAATCAAAAATAATCAACCAAACAATAACACTAATCCCCCCTCAAGATAAAAAACCCCCACAACCAAAAATTCAACTCCACTGAGAAATAAAATGAACGAAAATCTATTTGCCCCTTTCATCTCCCCTACCATCCTAGGTATTACAACACTGCCAATTATTATACTCTTCCCATGCTTATTGCTTAGTACACCAAAACGTTGACTCCCTAATCGTATCCAATTACTCCAAATTTGATTGATCCGACTGATTACTAAGCAAATAATAATAATGCACAACAAACAAGGACGATCCTGAGCTCTTATATTAATATCTCTTATTCTATTCATTGCCTCTACAAATCTACTAGGACTACTACCATATTCCTTTACTCCTACAACACAACTATCCATAAATATTGGCATAGCCATCCCACTATGATTAGCAACCGTCTTAATAGGTTTCCGAAATAAACCTAAAATTTCACTAGCCCATTTCTTACCCCAAGGTACACCAACACCGTTAATTCCAATACTCATCATCATCGAAACTATTAGCCTATTTATCCAACCTTTAGCGCTAGCTGTACGATTAACAGCCAACATCACTGCCGGCCACCTGCTTATTCACCTCATTGGCTCCGCAACACTAGCCCTATCGTCTATCAGCATAACAGTGTCAACCATCACATTTACAATCCTATTCTTACTCACAATCCTAGAGTTAACCGTAGCCATAATTCAAGCTTATGTATTCACCCTCCTAGTAAGCCTTTACCTACACGACAACTCCTAATGGCCCACCAAACACACGCTTATCACATAGTCAACCCAAGCCCATGACCACTAACTGGAGCCCTATCCGCCCTTCTATTAACCTCAGGCTTAATCATATGATTTCATTTTAACTCTTATTTACTCCTAATTATTGGCCTAACATGCATACTCCTTACAATATACCAATGATGACGAGATATCGTGCGAGAAGGAACATTCCAAGGTCACCACACCCCCGTAGTACAAAAAGGATTACGATATGGAATAGTACTTTTTATCGTATCAGAAGTATTTTTCTTCCTAGGATTTTTCTGAGCTTTTTACCATTCCAGCTTAGCCCCTACCCCCGAACTTGGTGGATGCTGACCCCCTACTGGCATTCACCCACTTAACCCACTTGAAGTCCCACTACTAAACACATCTATCTTACTGGCCTCAGGGGTCTCAATCACATGAGCCCATCACAGCTTAATAGAGGGTAACCGAATACAAATAATTCAAGCCCTATCAATTACAATCCTACTAGGCCTCTACTTTACAATCCTTCAAGCCTTCGAGTATTATGAATCTTCCTTTACAATTTCAGACGGAGTATACGGGTCAACCTTTTTCGTAGCTACGGGCTTTCACGGCCTTCACGTAATCATTGGCTCAACTTTCCTAATCGTTTGTCTTCTCCGACAATTTAACTATCACTTCACCTCTACGCACCACTTTGGCTTTGAAGCAGCGGCTTGATATTGACACTTCGTAGATGTAGTATGACTCTTCCTATATGTGTCCATTTATTGATGAGGCTCGTATTTTTCTAGTATAATTAGTACTACTGATTTCCAATCATTAAGTTCTGGTTCATCACCAGAGAAAAATAATTAATCTCATCATCACACTAATTATCAACACATTGCTATCCACAATCATTGTCCTGATTGCCTTCTGACTTCCACAACTTTATCTGTACTTAGAAAAATCAAGCCCATATGAATGTGGCTTCGATCCACTAGGCTCCGCACGATTACCATTCTCTATAAAATTTTTCCTAATCGCCATCACATTTCTTCTATTCGACCTAGAAATTGCACTCCTACTACCACTCCCATGAGCAATTCAACTATCCTCTCCAAATCTGACACTTGTACTAGCCTACTGCCTAATTATTCTCCTAACAGCAGGCCTAGCCTACGAATGAATTCAAAAAGGCCTAGAATGAACTGAATAGGTGTTTAATCTAATCAAGATAATTGATTTCGACTCAATTAATTATGGTCTCAACCCATAAATACCTTATGTCATCAATCAATTTAAACCTTATCATAGCCTTCTCACTAGCCCTAATAGGAGTCCTAATCTACCGCTCACATCTAATATCAACCCTCCTATGCCTAGAAGGAATAATACTATCCCTATTCATCCTAATAGCACTCCTTATCTCACACTTCCACATATTTTCCGCCTCAATAGCACCCCTAATCTTACTAGTCTTTTCCGCATGTGAAGCAGGAGTAGGCCTGGCCCTATTAGTAAAAACCTCAAACAATTACGGTAACGACTACGTACAAAACCTAAACCTCCTACAATGCTAAAAATCCTTATCCCAACTATCATATTAATCCCCCTAACCTGATATTCCAAAAAACCATGAGTATGAATTAACCCTACATCCCACAGTCTACTAATTAGCATTGCCAGCTTATCCCTACTCTACCACAGCTCCGACCTTGGTTATAGTTACAGCAATTCCTTCTACATAGACTCCTTGTCAGGCCCACTGATCGTCCTATCTTGCTGATTATTACCTCTAATAATAATTGCTAGCCAAAATCACCTAATAAAAGAACCATTAAGTCGAAAAAAGACTTACTTAACTATACTGATTATCCTCCAATCCTCACTCATTATGGCCTTCTCATCATCAGAACTAATCATATTCTACATTCTATTTGAAACCACTTTAATTCCAACCCTAATTATTATTACACGATGAGGGAACCAAAACGAACGACTCAACGCTGGCCTTTATTTCCTTTTCTACACCCTAGTAGGATCTCTACCCCTTCTAGTAGCCTTGCTCTACCTACAAAATAACATAGGAACACTTCACATCCTAACAGTGTCTATAAACCCAATAACCCTAAACTTCTCTATACCTAATTCAATCTTATGGTACGCATGCATAACTGCATTCATAGTAAAAATACCCATATATGGGTTACACCTATGACTCCCAAAAGCCCATGTAGAAGCCCCAATCGCCGGTTCAATAGTCCTAGCAGCCATCCTACTCAAATTAGGCGGATACGGAATCATACGTATTACTATCTTCACAGAGCCGGTTACAATACAACTATCATACCCCTTTATAATCCTATCTATATGAGGCATAATTATAACAAGCTCTATTTGCCTACGTCAAACAGACCTAAAATCCCTAATCGCCTATTCTTCCGTTAGTCACATAGGCCTAGTCATCATTGCCGCCCTAATACAATCAACACTTAGCTTTATAGGCGCCACAGCCTTAATAATCGCACATGGACTAACCTCATCTATACTATTCTGCCTAGCTAATACCAACTACGAGCGCATTCATAGTCGAACTATAATTCTAGCACGGGGTTTACAAATAATTCTCCCGCTAATATGTACATGATGACTACTAGCAAGCCTCGCAAACTTAGCCCTACCTCCAACAATTAACCTCCTAGGAGAACTAATAGTAATCATCTCATCATTCTCATGATCCAACTTCACTATTATCTTACTAGGAACTAACACAGTAATCACCGCCATATACTCACTCCATATACTAATCACCTCCCAACGAGGAAAATTCACCCATCATTTGTACCCAATCAAACCAACTTTCACACGAGAACATATCCTAATAATACTCCACATAATTCCACTACTTATAATCTCAATTAACCCTAAATTCATCCTAGGAGATCACATATTGCAAGATATAGTTTAGACAAGAAGACATTAGATTGTGAGTCTAAACATAGAAGTTCAACCCTTCTTATATGCCGAAAAAGTTACAAGAACTGCTAACTCTTGACTCCATACTTAACCAGTGTGGCTTTTTCACTTTTAAAGGATAAGAGAAATCCATTGGTCTTAGGAACCAAAAATTTTGGTGCAACTCCAAATAAAAGTAATTAACTCCATTTTCAACTCACTCATACTCCTATCAATCACCATACTAACCTTTCCACTGATCTATAACCTTATTTTCCCTCACAAGACAAACAACTTCCCACTTTACTGTAAAACCACAGTCAAAATAGCCTTCTTCACCAGTCTCCCACCCCTTCTCCTATTTATTAATACAGGTCAAGAATCAACCATCACGAACTGACAATGATTCTCAATTGAATCCCTTAACATAACTATAAGCTTTAAACTCGACTATTTCTCAATCATCTTTATCCCCATTGCACTATACGTCACATGGTCAATCCTAGAGTTTTCACTATGGTACATACACTCAGACCCCTTCATCCACCGATTCTTCAAATACCTCATCACATTTTTACTTACTATAATCATCCTTGTATCGGCTAATAACCTCTTCCAGCTATTCATCGGATGAGAAGGGGTAGGAATCATATCCTTCATACTAATTGGCTGATGATTTGGGCGAACAGATGCCAATACAGCAGCCCTACAAGCAGTATTATACAATCGAATCGGCGATATTGGCTTCATACTCACTATAGCCTGACTAATAATTAACAATAGCTCCTGAGACCTGCAACACATTTTTATAACCGATATAAGCACACTAGCGCTTCTAGGCCTTATCATTGCCGCCACCGGCAAATCAGCCCAATTTGGCCTTCACCCCTGACTACCCTCAGCCATAGAAGGCCCTACACCAGTGTCCGCACTACTACACTCAAGCACTATAGTGGTAGCAGGAATTTTCCTCCTAATCCGATTCCATCCGATAATTAAAAATAACCCTACCATCTTAACTATTGCCCTATGTCTAGGGGCCATCACAACTCTATTCACCGCCATCTGCGCCATCACGCAAAACGATATCAAAAAAATTGTAGCCTTCTCAACATCGAGTCAACTAGGATTAATAATAGTAACAATTGGTCTTAACCAACCCCACCTGGCATTTCTCCACATTTGCACCCACGCCTTTTTCAAAGCAATACTTTTCTTATGCTCCGGATCTATTATTCACAGCCTAAATGATGAACAAGACATTCGAAAAATAGGAGGCCTCCTGAACATTATACCAATCACCTCATCAGCTCTCCTTACAGGAAGCCTGGCTCTAATAGGCACACCCTTCTTAGCAGGCTTCTACTCTAAAGACTCCATTATCGAAGCCATAAACACATCCTATACTAACACATGAGCCCTCACTATTACACTCATAGCTACCACTCTTACAGCCATCTACAGCCTACGAATTATCTACTTCGCACTACTAAACCAACCACGATTCCTCCCCCTATCCCCCATCAACGAAAACCACCCAAACTTAACCAACCCTATTATCCGCCTAGCTATCGGAAGCATCTTCGCAGGTTTCATCCTAATAATAAATATTCCCCCCACATCAATAGTACCTATAACCATACCCCCTATCTCCAAATTCTCAACCCTGATTGTAACCATCCTAGGAGTTCTAATCGCAGCAGAATTGAATAACATGACCAACAAAATAACAACTACATCATACATCCATACTCACAACTTCTCAAACATGCTAGGGTACTTCACCCATCTATTTCATCGATCATACCCACTAGCAAATTTATACTTAGGCCAACACATTGCTACCATACTAATTGACTTAAACTGATATGAAAAAACTGGACCAAAAGGCCAAGCAAACCTTCACAGCACCATTTCCTCATCCATCTCTTCCACCCAAAAAGGTCTAATCAAAACATACTTTCTATCATTCATTATCTCTATCCCCGTAATCATAATACTAATTTAACTAGGACGACGAACAACTTCCAACACAATATAAATAGTAATAAATAAGATCCAACCTAACAATACCAACACCCATCCCCCACAACCATACAATAAAGACACACCACTATAATCTCGACCTACACAATAATCCCCAACAACATCAAACAACTCAATCCCCATTAAAACTTCAACCTCACCAGATATTAAATACCAAACTAACTCTATAAACAAAGTAAACATCAATATACTTAAAGCAACTGTATTACCTACTCAACTTTCGGGATACTCTTCCGTAGCTATAGCAGCGGTATAACCAAAAACTACCAATATCCCACCCAGATAAATCAAAAACACAATCAAACCTAAAAACACATCTTCTAAACTCACAACAATAGCACAACCTAAACCCCCACTAACCACCAAACTCAACCCACCATAAACAGGGGAAGGCTTAGAAGCAAAAGCTACAAATCCAAAAATCAGTAAAACTGAAAATAAAAAAACAATTATTATTTTCATTATTTTAGTATGGACTCTAACCATAACCTATGGCATGAAAAACCATTGTTGTACTTCAACTACAAAAACCCTAATGACCAACCTACGCAAAACCCACCCACTAATTAAAATCATTAACCACTCATTTATTGACCTCCCCGCACCATCCAATATCTCAGCCTGATGAAATTTTGGCTCTCTCCTAGGAATCTGCCTAATCATCCAAATCCTCACAGGTCTATTCCTAGCCATACACTACACATCAGACACTCTAACAGCCTTCTCATCAGTCGCCCACATCTGCCGAGACGTAAACTACGGCTGATTAATCCGCAACCTCCATGCCAACGGAGCATCAATATTTTTCATATGCTTATTCCTACACGTAGGACGAGGAATCTACTATGGCTCGTACCTATACAAAGAAACATGAAACATCGGAGTTATCCTACTACTTACCGTTATAGCTACTGCCTTTGTAGGCTATGTTCTACCATGGGGGCAAATATCATTCTGAGGTGCCACAGTAATTACTAATCTCCTATCAGCAATCCCATACATTGGTACTACATTAGTAGAATGAATCTGAGGAGGATTCTCCGTAGACAAGGCCACCCTCACACGCTTCTTCGCCTTCCACTTTATCCTTCCCTTCATTATCGTAGCCTTAGTAGTAGTCCACCTTTTATTCCTGCATGAGACAGGCTCTAGCAATCCATCAGGAATTAACCCAGACTCAGACAAAATCCCATTCCACCCCTACTACACAATCAAAGACATCTTAGGCTTAATAATCATACTACTCACACTACTCGCACTAGCCCTATTCTCACCTGACATGCTCGGCGATCCAGACAACTTCTCTCCAGCCAGCCCCCTAAACACGCCTCCTCACATCAAACCAGAATGATACTTCTTATTTGCATACGCCATCCTCCGATCCATCCCCAACAAATTAGGAGGGGTCTTAGCCCTATTAGCATCCATTTTAATCCTCCTTCTAATCCCGCTACTTCATACATCCAAACAACGAAGCCTGATATTCCGACCAATCTCCCAAACCCTCTTCTGAATACTAACTGCCGACCTAATTACACTCCCCTGAATCGGAGGTCAACCAGTAGAGCAACCCTTCATCATCATCGGCCAAGTAGCCTCAATCCTATACTTCTCATTAATCATTATTCTCATACCCCTAGCAGGATTACTCGAAAATTACATACTTAAACCTAAATGAAGAGTCCAAGTAATTTAATAAAAATACTGGTCTTGTAAGCCAGAAACGAAGGTACAAGCCCTTCCTAGGACACATCAAGAAGAAGGAAACACACCTCACCATCAACTCCCAAAGCTGATATTCTAATTAAACTACTTCCTGACACAGCACAGCCCCTCTTTGCATAGCCACACTTTTACAAAATTCTTACCTACATCAGTACCGCACCACCTTTTTATAAAACTTCGAACAATCGTTTTCATTACATTCTATGTAAACAGTACATCACCCTAATTATACATAATAACCAACCTTAAAAAGACCCCATACCCACACCCCACTAAACAAGTAACAACCCATATATTACTAAATACATATTATCCATCCCTAAAAAAAAACACCTCCCAATCCAAAAGATATACTATGTATAAAGTACATTAATCCCCTCCCCCATGCATATAAACAAGTAAATTAAAACCAACTCTCACTAAAAACATAAAACCCTACAACCCACAGAAAAATTCATCAGAACTAGCATATCTCAAAACACCACACACTCACCATCACATAACAAAGAATCACTCAACTTAACATAAAACAACTACCCTAAAATTACATAGACATCAAATCAATGATCTAAGAATCTAAAAGCATAAAAAACTAGCATATCCCATCCATTAGGAATACCTTTAACCCCAACTCACGAGAAACCACCATCCCGCCCATCTAGGCACGCGATCCTTCAGAGCAAGCCCATTAATTGCGGTCGTACCTACCAAATCTCTGACTGGCTACTGGTTGCTACTTCAGGTCCATTAAACCCTAAATCAGCTAATCCATGCTTTTCGTCGAGGCATATGTGATGACTTGTGTGCTGTTGGGCTCATAATCGCGGCATTTTAATGGTAGTAACTGGCATTAGGTAATTTTTTTTTTGGGGGAGGTTTATCAGCATGCCGGAGCTTACAGAGTACCGTTAATCAGATTAGACAGACATAGCGAGAGCTACAATAAAATCAACTTCACCCTCGTTTCAAAAAATTTAAATCCACACAACATTAAACAATAAATATAAATCAATGACTTAAGACATAAAATCAAACAAACCTATAACCTCAAAAAAAGCTCCGTAGTTTGTAACTAATCAAGGTAAATCAATTACATCTGAAAGGACAATTAAATCATTGAACGTAAGACATAAAACACAATTTTATCAAACACACAGCACCTTTAATACAACCTTAAACGTATAAGCTCATATAAAATAAACACACTAATATTCTTCTCAATTTTTAAACCCCCTACCCCCTTAACTATAAGTACTTAATAAATATATTAGATTTTATATCCGTTAAACCCCAAAACCGGATCAACCTTAATACAGAGCATACTTATATAGACGATAGGAATACGCTACAATCTTTTCACTTCTTTTTTTTAATTAATTTAAATTTTAAATTATCATTATTTTAAATTACTATACTATGTCAGCATTAAACTAACTCCACATCACACAAATACAACAGTCTGCACCTTGCCTAATTAATACAGCCCGTACTACCATGCCAAATACAATAGCGTAACAAAATATACAAAAACTTGCTCTAACAATCCTAAACCGAGCC